TATGGAAGAAGAAGAAGGAATTGAGAAGGAAGTATCAACAACAACTGGTTTTATTGTGGGACAGCTCATGATGTTCATATCGATCTATTATGCACCTCTGCATCTAGCATTGGGTAGACCTCATACAATAACTGTCCTAGTTCTACCGTATCTTTTGTTTCATTTCTTCTGGAACAATCATAAAAACTTTTTTGATTATGGATCTACTACCAGAAATTCAATGCGTAATCTCAACATTCAATGTGTATTCCTGAATAATCTAATTTTTCAATTATTCAACCATTTCATTTTACCAAGTTCCACATTAGCCAGATTAGTCAACATTTATATGTTTCGATGCAACAACAAGATTTTATTTTTAACAAGTAGTTTTGTTGGTTGGTTAATTGGTCACATTTTATTCATGAAATGGGTTGAATTGATATTATTCTGGATACGACAAAATCGTTCTATTCGATCTAATAAGTATCTTGTGTCAGAATTGAGAAATTCTATGGCTCGAATATTTAGTATTCTCTTATTTATCACCTGTGTTTACTATTTAGGCAGAATGCCGTCGCCTATTTTCACTAAGAAACTGAAAGAGAAAGAAACCTCAGAAAGGGAAGAAGGGGAAGAAAGAAAGGAAGAAAGTGATGTAGAAATATCTTACGAAATGAAGGAGATTGAACAAGAGGGATCCACCGAAGAAAACCCTTACTTTTGTTCGGAAGAAAAAGATTTGCACAAAGTCGATGAAACGGAAGAGATCCGAGTAAATGGAAAAGAAAAAACAAAGGATGAATTTCACTTTCAAGAGATATGTTATCCAGATAGCCCAGTTTATGAAGATTTTGATCTGGAAACCCATCAAGATAATTGGGAATTGGGAAGACTGAAAGAAGAGAAAAAGAAAAGATTGTGGGTTGAAAAAACTTTTGTCACTTTTTTTTTCAATTATAAACGATGGAATCGTCCATTACGATATATAAAAAATGATAAATTAGAAAATGCTTTACGCAATGAAATGTCACAATTCTTTTTTTTTCCATGTACAAGTGATGGGAAACAAAGAATATCCTTTACATACCCGCCTAGTTTATCGACTTTTTCGGAAATGCTAGAACAAAGAATTTATTTGTACATAATAGAAAAACTATATGATGAAGATCTTTATAATTCTTGGATTTATGTTAATGAAAAAAAAAAGTGCAATTTGAACAATGAATTGAGAAGACGAATACAAATTCTAGAAAAAAATGAGAGATCCCCTAGTCTGGATATGCTTGAAAAAAGAACCATATTATGTGATGATGAAAAAAAAAAGAAATGCTTGCCAAAAGCATATGATCCCTTTTTCAACGGACCATATCGAGGAACGAGAAAAGAATTAGATTCACGTGAAATCATGAATACTTATATAGATACAGAAAATTTAGTAGAATTTTTTTTTATAAATAAGATTCATGATCTACTTCTTAATGATTTCATAGAACCTCACCGTCAATCATTTTTGAATTCTACAGAAGAACAAAAAATAATGAAAAAGAAATCTATTGGAATTAGAAAAGAAGAAATCAGTAAAAAGGTTTCTCGATGGTCATACAAATTAACCGAGAATTTGGGAGAAGAGGAAGAAGAAAGTGAAGAAGAATTGGAGGAAGAATATTATGAGATTCATTCAAGAAGAGCCAAACGTATAATAATTTCTAATGATACTGATCAAAATACCAATTTTATTTCTAGTATTCAAAATACTAGTAACAATGATCAAAATGATGATCAAATGGAAGAGGTGTCTTTGATACGTTACTCACAACAATCGGATTTTCGTCGCAATCTAATCAAAGGATCCATGCGCGCTCAAAGACGTAAAACAGTTATTTGGGGCCTCTTTCAAGTAAATGTACATTCCCCGCTTTTTTTGTATCGTCTAGACAAAACATCTTTTTTTTCGTATTTTGATATCAACAAAATAAAGAATCTAATTTTTCAAAATTGGATGGACAGAGAACAAGAATCAGAATTAAAAATTTCCTATTTTGAAAATGAAGATACAAAAGAAGAAAAGGAGAAAGAGGAAAAAAAATATAAAAATGAACAGATAGAAATATCAAAAGCTTGGGATACCTTTATATTTACTCAAGTAATAAGAGGTTTGATGTTAGTAACCCAATCTTTTCTTAGAAAATACTTTATATTACCTTCATTAATAATAGCCAAAAATCTTTTCCGTATGTTATTATTTCAATTTCCCGAGTGGGACGAGGATTTTAAGGAATGGAATAGAGAAATCCATATTAAATGTACCTATAATGGTGTTCAATTATCAGAAACAGAATTTCCCCAAGATTGGTTAATAGACGGTATTCAGATAAAGATTCTATATCCTTTCTGTCTAAAACCTTGGAGAATATCTAAGACACGATCTCATCATAGAGATCGAATGAAAAAAAAAGAGAAAAAAACAAATTTTTGTTTTTTAACAGTCTGGGGAATGGAAGCGGAATTGCCATTTGGTTCTCCCCGAAAACGACCTTTTTTTTTTGAACCTATTTATAAAGAACTCCAAAAAAGAAAGAAAAAAGTGAAAAAGAAATTTTTACAAGTCCTTATAAATAAAAAAAGAAAATACTTTCTAAAAGTTAGAAAAGAAGAAACAAAAGGAGTTATCAACCTAATAATGAAAAAATTGGAGAAAGTAAATCCAAATTTATTATTTGAAGTGAGAAAAGAAAAAGTATATGAACCGAACGAAAACAAAAAAGATTTCAAAAAAAATAATAAGATTCTTCCCGAATCTTCCGTTCTAAATCAAATGATGAATTGGTTTAATTATTCACTAATAGAAAGAAGAATGAAAGATCTTTCTGATAAGACAATCAAAGTTAGAAATAGAATTGAACAAATCGCAAAAGACAAGAAAAAAGAAAAAATAGTTATAATTTCTAATAATAAAAGATCGGGATCACAGAAACATATTTGGAAAAGATTAAAAAGGAAAAATATCCGATTAATACGTAAATCACACTACTTTATCAAATCATTCATTGAAAAATATATATATATAGATATTTTGCCATGTACCATTATCATTTCTAAGATCAATGCACAACTTTTCTTTGAATCAACAAAAAAGATATTTAAGAAATCCATTTACAATAATGAAATAAATCAAGAACAAGAAAGAATTGATGAAATAAATAAAAATACAATGAATTTTCTTTTGACTCTGAGAAATAAAAATTTCAATACTTATTGGAACTTATCTTCCCTGTCCCAAGCATATGTTTTTTACAAAATATCACAAAACCCATTACTTAATAAGTCTCAATTGAGACCTGTACTTCAATATCAAGGGAGCTATCCTTTTTTTAAGGATAATTTAAAAGACTATTGTATGATACATGGAATATTTAATTCTAAATCAAGACATAAGAAAATTCATACGTATATAATGAACGAATGGAAAAACTGGTTAAAAGGTCATTATAAATATGAATTATCTCAAAAAAAAAGGTTTCAATTAGTATCTAAAGAATGGAAAAATAGAATCAAGAAACATCGTTTGATTCAAAACAGGGAATTAAACCAATTGGATTTATCTAAAAAATACCAATCCATTTATTCTATGAATAAAAATGACTATGCAGAGAATTTCTTTATTAATCAAAAAGACAAATGGAAAAAACATTATAGATATGATCTTTTATCATATAAATACATAAGCCTCCCTAATTTATACATTTCTGGATCAATATTAGAAAGAAATGGGGACCAAGAAATTCCATATCATTTCAATACATCGAAATCTGAATCATTTGATAGATTGGTAAGTATACCTAATAATGATTATCTAGAAAAAGGATACCTTATTTATAGGAATACAAATTTGGATAGAAAATATTTTGATTGTCGAATTCTGAATCTTTGTTTTAGAAATAATATTGAGATCTGGACCAATGCACATATTGGCATCAAGATTCAGAATAATACTAAGACTGAAATCAATAATTTCCAAAAAATGGAAAAAAAAGATCTTTTTAATCCTACAATTCATCAAGAGATCAAACCGTGCAATCAAAAAAGGTTATATGATACCGCATCAAATAATGATACTATATCCAATCTAAAAACTTGGTTCTTCCCAGAATTTGTGCTACTTTTTGATGTATATAAAATTCAACCTTGGATCATTCCAATCAAATCACTCTTTTTTCATTTTTCTATAAATGAAAAAAGTAAAAACATTAACGTAAATCCAAAGAAATCATCTAAAAAAAAAAAAGATCTTGAATTAGGAAATTCCAAGCAGGAAGAAACCCAACAACAGGTCCAAAAAAATATTGTATTGAATCTACTAAAACAAAAAAAGAAAAAAGATGTTGAAGAATATTACGCAAGATTAGAAAGATTAGAAAAGGTTAGAAAAAAAAAAGAATATAAGAACAATAATGAAATGGAACTAGATTTCTTTTTGAAAAAATATTTCCTTTTTCAACTAAGATGGGCTGATCCTTTGAATAAGAAAATAATGAAAAATATCAGGGTATATTGTCTCCTACTTAGACTGATAAATCCAAAGGAAATTGCTATATCTTCGATTCAAAGAGGTGAAATAAATCTAGATGAAATGTTGATTCAAAAGGACCTAGTTCTTGCAGAATTGATAAGAAAGGGAATATTTATTATTGAACCAATTTTTCTATCTATACGAACGGACGGAAAATCTATTATATATCAAACTATAGATATTTCATTGGTTGATAATAAGAAGCACCAAACAAATAAAAAATACACAAAAAAAAGATATATTGAGAAAGGGGTTTTTGAAAAATCCATTGTACGACACAGCAACATATTTTTGAGTGGAGACAAAAATCATTATGATTTACTTGTTCCTGAAAATATTCTATCTCCCAGACGTCGTAGAGAATTTCGAATTCGAATTTGTTTCAATTCCCGAAATTTTCATGTTGTGGATAGAAATCCAAGATTTTTCAATGAAAACAAAATAAGAAACTGTGGGCAATTTTTGAATGAGGGAAAATATATGAATAAAGATAGAAAAAATTTCATTAAATTCAAATTATTTATTTGGCCCAATTATCAATTAGAAGATTTAGCTTGTATGAATCGCTATTGGTTTGATACCAATAATAGCAGTCGTTTCAGTATGTCAAGAATACATATGTATTAACAATTCAAAATGAATTCAATTCCAATGAAAAAAAAAAAATAAATTGTTCTATTTTATGAATAGAATCCAATTTTAATGTATACTAGATAAAAATAACTGGCATAAGAAATATTATTTTTTATTATTTTTCCTGATCGGTAAAATTCACAAAAAAGAAAGATAGAAATTTTAATTTATGTTCAAAAATTCATTCATTTCAGTTATTACACAAGAAGAAAAAGAAGAAAATAGTGGATCTGTTGAATTTCAAGTATTCCATTTCACCAGTAAGATCCGGAGACTTACTTCACATTTAGAATTGCACAAAAGAGATTTTTTATCGCAAAGAGGTCTACGAATAATTTTGGGAAAACGTCAACGATTATTGACTTATTTATCAAAGAAAAATAAAGTGCGTTATAAAAAATTAATGGATCAGTTAGATATTCGGGAACCAAAAACTCGTTAATTAAATTTGAATTTCTTCTTTGAGTTTCTTATTATTATCCTCGGTATTTTTTTTTCATTTTAAGAAATTCATGAAATAATGAATTAAGAAAAAAATATGGCTGTACCGGCTACAAAAAAATTATACAATATTTGCCTTATGTCACACGTTAGGATTATTTAGCTACTATGTTTACAGAATTGATAAAAGGAAATGCACCAGAACGATTGGAAAGTTTTCAAGTGCCTAAAACAGTTATATCTGCTGGAACTAAGCCGTATAGCCTCCCCTTTGTTATGACTTGGTCCTTTTATGGCCGCTATTGGTGTTTTTCTATATTTTAAGAGAGAAGAGGAAATTCATATATGATCTATTTGAAGCCGCCACAGGTATACGGATGATGCATAATTCTTTCTGCATTGGAGGAGTAGCTGCGGATTTACCTTATGACTGGATAGATAAATGTATGGAAGTAAACATAAGTTGTTTATCTTAAGATTGAGATTCTTTTCTTAATCGTCATATCCTGAAGCGGATGCAAAAGATCAACTGTATTTATTACTATACTGTGGGGATCAATAAAAAAGAAGTGGGCAGTTAGGAAGTGCTTTTCTTATTCTAGCAGACAGAATTTTATTGGGCGAATTGAGGACTCTCCAACATCCAGTTTCTCTTTACATTGTATTTACCAAGGGTCCAAGGAGAGCTGAAATATTCCTTACCTTACATTCCTTTATGGCCATAAAGGAACCATATGAAGTTTTAGGTTTCATGTAAGATTCTGTAATAGTGATGGGAGCAGTGATGTTATCATCGACTATAATTATCTAAAAGTTCAAGTACAGTTGATATAATTGAGGCACAGTCCTAATAGGTTTTGGGGGATGGAATCTATGGCGTCAGCTCATAGGTTTTTTAGTTTTTCTAATGTCTTCTATAGCAGAATGTGAAAGATTACCTTTTGATTTATTTTATTTACCAGAAGCAGAGGAGGAATTAGTAGCAGGTTCAAATATTCAGGTATAAAATCCGGGTTCTTTTATCTTTCTTATTACCTTATCTTTCTTATTACCTAAATTTAGGAGTTTCTTCATTATTTAAAAAAGTTCTGTACTGAGGTGTATGTAATTTTTCTATTCCGTACATATCTCTTACTGAACTTTTTGGAATAAAATGTTTAGAGTCTTTGTAATAGCAATTAGTGCCTTTATTACATTAGCTAAAACTTATTTGTTTCTGTTCATTCCTATCACAACAAGATTGACTTTACCTAGGATGAGAGAGAATGAATCAATTATGAAATCGCTGAATAATTAGTCAGAATTCTTCTATTTTCACATAGAAATCAAAACATAAGACTTTTAGAATATTCTAAATAGAATCTAATAGAATTAGAATAAAATAGAATATTCTATTCTATTTCCTATAGATTTAGAATTTAGAGTTACTAACCTATTCTATAACTAAACTAATAACAAACGTATTCAGTTGATATATTTTGATATATATTATATCATAATATCCTTAATTAGAAATTCTATTTCTATCTTTATTTCTATCTTCATTATATAGAATCTTTCTATATTTCTATATTTAGATTTCTATATGTATAGATTTTATCTACATATAGTAAATAGTAAATTTTTCTAATAAAATTCAAATGAATTGGATTCATAAACTTCTATTTCATGGTTATTGAAATAAAAATCAAAGTATCTTGGCACTTTCTCATAAACAGATTAAAAAATCTATTGATTCTTAAAATTTTGATAAATCATTGATTCGTCTGGTGTCTACAATATAAAATCTATGATTATTTCATTTTGTTATTTTCCCAGATCGAAAATCTTTTGTGTTCAAAACTGGAATTTATAGACCCAATGTCACATTCAGTAAAGATTTATGATACATGTATAGGATGTACCCAATGTGTTCGAGCTTGTCCCACGGATGTATTAGAAATGATACCTTGGGACGGATGTAAAGCTAAGCAAATTGCTTCTGCGCCAAGAACCGAAGATTGTGTAGGTTGTAAAAGATGTGAATCCGCTTGTCCAACGGATTTTTTAAGTGTCCGTGTTTATTTATGGCATGAAACAACTCGCAGCATGGGTCTTTCTTATTGATATGTGATAAAAAATTCCACTTGAATCATTTGATTCCTCTTTACCGACAAAAACCCGTGCTCGGGAGAAGAATAATAGATTTTCTTTTCTCGAGTACGGGTTTTTCTGGTCTAATTTTATCTTGTCTTTATCACGAGTTATTTTCTTTGGTTAACAAATACTTCTTGTTTTGCCCTTATTCGCGGGTTATTCAATTATCTTTTTTCCTCATAGGGGAAAGAATGGAAATAATAAGGTGTATAAGTGGTATACTCTACGTATATTTATCCTAGAGTTCCTTCTAATGACCTATTTATTTTGTTATCATTTCCAATTGGACGATCCATTAACCCAATTGAAGGAAGATTCTAAACGGATCAATCTTTTTTATTTTCACAGGAGACTGGAAACCGATGGACTTTCCATAGGACCCATTTTACTTATAGGATTTCTAACTACTTTAGCAGTTTGGCCAGTTACTTGAAATCCGCGATTTTTCTATTTATTAATGTTAGCAATGTATAGTGGCCAAATAGAATATTTTTCTTCTCGAGACCTTTTACTTTTTTTTTCTCATGTGGGGAGGCCTTTACTTGGCTACAAAGTTTTGTCGGAGGCTCCTTTTTTCAGTTCTAGGTATGGATTTAGAAGGTTACAATGAACCAATAGTAGATTCATTAAAATTAGTTAATCAATCGTATCTTGCAGCATTGGAAATAATACTATATTACTATATTTTGATTTTCTTATTACTTATGCTGTCAAATCGCCGATGATACCCCTACATACATGGTTACCAGATACCGCACATCACAGTATATTTATACTTAATCTTATTAAAGATATATGAATTGATTCGGATCAATATGGAATTATTAGCTCACGCTCATTCTAGATTATCTACCTGGTTGGTGATAGTAGAAATAATACAAATGATTTATGCAGCTTCAACTTTTCTCAGTCAACATAATTTAAGAAAAAGTATTACCCATTCTTCCGTATCTAACATATATTTCGAATTCTAGGAATTGGTTCTATAACTGGTATAGGACTTAATGGAGCCTTTTTACAAATACTCTCTTATGCATTGATGGGTGTTGCACTTTTTTCTTAGCAGGAACGAGTTGTGATAGAATACATTTTGTTTATCTCGAATAGATGGGGATATCTATCCCAATGCCAAAAATGTTAATTACTTTTGTAATGGCAATTGGAATCCTCTTTCTACCTGTAATAGGAATTGGGATTTATCCTGATTTTGTTCTCCCGTTATCGGTTGACAAGGTATAAGTTTTCTTATCTAATTATTTTTAGAGATACTAATTCTTTTTTTAGATTCAAGAAATTTCATTAATTGGAAAGAAAGTCTTAGAATTCTTTGACTTTCATATTTTCACGATTCTTTGTTGTACAATGAAAAAAGGGAAGGGTGAATTAGAATTCTAATGAAATACATCTAAAGTTTTTGAGAACCTTTTGAATAATTTCTATATCTCAATGGTTCTCAAAAACTCGCACAAAATTTCATTTTGTATCAAATGATTCTTTTATTTATTCTTTATTTTTTATGTAGTTTACTTTCTTCAATTAGATATTAATTGGAATGAACCATAACTATGGAACCCGATTCCTAATAGATTGATCCCAAAATAGCATATCCAAATTAGAAGAAATCCTATAGAAGCTACAAATGCCGAATTCGTGCCTTGATCTTGCAATTTTGAATTTTTTCTAGTATGTAAATAAATTGCAAATAAGGTCCAAGTAATAAATGCCCAAGTTTCCTTAGGATCCCAATTCCAATACGAACCCCATGCTTCATTAGCCCATACTGCTCCAGAAAGAATGCCTATGGTTAAAAAGGTAAATCCTAAACTAATGACACGATAACTCCAATAATCCAAACGCTGAATTAATTGATATTTGTAAAAATTTTGAAATGAGAGGAAAGAAGTCTTTTTTAAAACACTTCTTTTTTCGTTCAAATATTCCATATCACCAAAGAAAAACGACTTCCTTAAACTGAAAATGTTTTTCAAAAAAAAATCTATTTTTTTTTGAAATGTAATCACTATAAGAGCAACTGATAATAATGATCCACATAAAAGAGCTGCATAGCTCAATAACATCATACTGACATGCATCATTAACCACTGAGATTGTAGAGCAGGTACTAATATTGCGGATTGATGCATTTCAGTTGAAAGACCTGACGTGGCGAAACCTTGGGTCAAAATAGCACTTGGTGCAGTTATTGCGTTTAAATCATTTTTATGATTCCTAAGATACGGAATCATATGAATAATGGATAAACTCCATGAAAGGAAGATTAATGATTCGTATAAATTACTTAAAGGAAAATGTCCCGAAGAAATCCAACGAATAACTAAAAAACCTGTTATAGAGAAAAAAGTAGCTATCATCCCTTTTTCTGACGAATTATATAATCCTTCTATTTCGTAGACTAATAAGTTCATCAAATGAATTATAATCACAATTGAGATGATCGAAAAGGAAATATGAGTTAATATATGTTCTAAGGTTACAAATATCATAAAGAAGAAGTCCCTTTTAAATAATGGAAATCGGGGGATTAAATAGAAGCTAAAAGAAAATATTTTCAATATTTTAGATTCTATTTTAGATCTATTGTGTCTATATTTAGATTATTTCTTAATTTATTTCTTAATATAAATTATTATTTATGCCGCCACTCGGACTCGAACCGAGATGCTCTAGCACTGCTTCCTAAGAGCAGCGTGTCTACCAATTTCACCATGGCGGCTTACCTTAAATAATAATAGGAAATTCATGTTGAATTGTCGATACTCAATAGAGTTTAGGAAACAATGAAGAAAGATGCATTTCCATTCATATGTCATATGTAAATGTTCAATATCAAGAATACTTAATTAGTATATTCATCTTCATAAGTTCAGTTTTCAAAATCAACTTTCCGTACTATAAAGCTACTATAAAGCTAGTTCTTGTTTATCCAGAACAGTCAGAATTCAAAATTTTCGTTTTCAGTCGGAGTATAAAATTCATAATTTTTTCTAATGATTTTAAAACCCAACACCTTAAGTATAAAGTCTAATGAAATATTCAGATTCTTCCTTGTTTATCGTAATTGTGCTTTTCAAAATAGAAAAGCACAATTCATAGGAAATAAAAAAACATTTCACGAATTCAATATCTCAATATCAATCAATATAAATTTCAATAATAGAATATAATAGAAATATAGAAAGACTATAAAAAAAAAGAAAATACACAATACTGAGTACTTTGAATCAAGTCAATCAAGTAGACAGAAAGATTCTTATTTTTCATATTACCTAGCTCTCAATAATAAAGAGAAATGAATCATTTGTCTTCCAATTCAAAAATGGAAATTCGGAAGTTCTTTGAAACATGTCAATTAAGATTTTTCCAAGACTTTTTTTTGTCGCACAAAAAAACTTTTTGACTGTCCGGTGGAAATAGATTTAGCTAAAGAAAAAGCTTTTACTGCCTCTAAAGATCCTTTTTTTTTCCAAAGATTTCTACGAATATGTTTTTTTGACATAGAAGTACGTTTTTTTGGAACTGCCATTCAAAAGGTTAGGTGACTCCTTTTTCTCGTTGTATGTGAAAGACATATATTGTTCAAGAATTACTTTTTCTTAGTTATTATTTCATTGCATACCATAAATTAGAAAATTCCCTTAATAATATCATAACATAAAAAAAAAAAAAAATAAATCTAAAATCTATCTTAAATCTAGAAATATATCATATATCTAGTCATATATCTAGAAATTACATAATTATAACATAATTCTAAGAATTTTATATTTTATAGAATTAGAATTCTAATTAGAATAGAATATAATGTAAAAGAAAAATCCAATTATTCAAAATATCAAATATCATATGATATCATATCATTTTAATATCATTTCAAAAATATCTTTTTTTCTGTAGTTACTAATTGATAACTAAATAAAAAACTTAACTAATTATTTGATCATATTATTTACCAACCAATTGCAACTTTCATTTCAAATATGTAATAAAACAAAAGTCATAATTCCAATATTTGTATTTGATCTTTTTCATATCTTTTTCTTATTGTTTTTTCTTTTCGAAAGTTCGAAAGAGATTAGAATTGGTGAATAGGAAATATTTCGAAGAGAAAAGAACAATTTGTTTTCTTATGGAATATACATATAAATATACATGGACACTACCCTTTTTTACGCTCCCAGTTACTATGTTATATGTGGTCTTTCCTAAGTATTTCACTACTAAGTATAGCTATTTAGTTTTCGGTTAATCTGTTTATTCATCAGCAAATAAATGGAAGTTTGACCCATAAATATCTAGGGTCTTGGACCATTAACAGTGATTTTTTATTAGAGTTCGGACACTTGATCGATCCACTTCTTTTATTATGTCAATATTCATTAGTACTGTTAGAATCATTGTTTTTTTTTCTAGTGATAATTCAATGTCTTACGACCAAAATAATGGGGTAAATTTTTTATTTGTTGCTTTATGTGCTTTTTTCTTAGTTATCGTTGCAGTTGCTAAATCCGCACAACTCCTCATGCTAGATGCAGAGGTGCATAATAGATCGATATGAACATCATGAGCTGTCCCACAATAAAACCAGTTGTTGTTGATACTTCCTTCTCAATTCCTTCTTCTTCTTCCATAACCCGAGCTCGTAGAAGGAAGAGATAAGAGGGCCCTATAGAGAATGTGGTCAGAAATCCATAATAGAGCCCGACTACAACGACCGAAT